TTTGAAAGATCACTTGATGTAGTTAAAATGACTGAATTTTGGGTTGTTCGATCAAATAAAGGAAACTCAATAATGGGATTCATAATTATCTCCATTTTTTTTATTGTTGGATGAATATTCAACAGCTAAGACCATTCCAAAGCTCCTTTTCGCCATGCATAAATTGAACCAATAATTAGTATTAGTACGAAAATTAAAGCTTCTATAAAAATAGATACCCCCAATACATCGAAACTCATAGCCCATGGATAAAGAAAAACCGTTTCAACATCAAAAACAACAAAAACTAAACCAAACATATAATAACAGATTCTAAATTGTAACCAAGCATCCCCCATTGGTTCTATTCCCGATTCATAACTAGAAAGTTTTTCTGGTCCTTTGCTAATCGGGGCTAAAACTCCGGAAATTAAAAATGCAAAAATAGGAATACAACTTGATATTATCAGAAACGCCCAGAAAATATCATATTCGTAAAGCAAAAACATAAACGTACTCCCATTAATGTAGAAAATATATCGAATTAGTCAATCCGAATTGGAATTAATTGTCAAGTTAGCCATAACTCTTTAGAAAAAACCCCTTTATTTTCATCGAATCCTTTAGTTTCGTTTGGTTCTTGTGGTATATGTCTTGTTTCAAGAAGATTCTTTTTACTTCGATTTTTTTTTCTAAGGTTCTTCTTTATATTAGGGCTATACGGACTCGAACCGTAGACCTTCTCGGTAAAAGAGCCCCAACTGATTATTATCAATATGATTTGAACTCTTTCAAAGACCCAACATGCCTTTTTTTGCATTGGGCTCCTTCATTAACCGACATAAATATCATTAGTCTACCATATTTTATATTTTTTCTTAATATAAAAAATAAAGATGGCTCCACGTGCTCTGATTCATTATGTTCCAATACAGGGGCACTACCAAAGTGTTTCAAAGAAGGGTTATCCTGACGTAGGTGTGCTTTTTGCCTATATAAACTTAAGTTAAATAAAGTCTCTATCACTATGCTTGAATCAAATATGAAACTTTATACACCTTAAAGTTCATAAGATAGAACGAAAAGAGACTTTTTGAGGTCCTTATACTCATTAGGCTTAGCATTGAATAAGTATTCACCTTATCAATATCTCAAATCAATGATTGGTTCTATTTCTATATTAGATAGGCGCCTGAATAGGACCAAACCTTTTGTCAGGCTGTTGTTCTCTTCTTTTATTCCTAAAAAGCATAGAGTAAGACATCAATTCCTCTATAGACTCCTCTGAAAAACATTGGCGCGCGTGTAAACGAGGTGCTCTACCTAACTGAGCTATAGCCCTTATGTTTGTGATACACATTTTATCATATAGATAATTTCTTGTCAAGATGAATATCACATGGTATAAGATCATATCTCTTTGATTGGTATTGCGTATAAGTAATAAGCAATTTATAATCTATCAATGTGATAGATCCTCTTTTTTTTTTCTTTGTGATGATAAATGACCTACTTAACTCAGTGGTTAGAGTATTGCTTTCATACGGCAGGAGTCATTGGTTCAAATCCAATAGTAGGTAGATCTTATTAGATAAGATAGCAGCTTATAAAAATATAATGAGTTTTTCTACTCATTCGCTTTTATTTATTTATTTTTGATCCTATTCTATTGCTCTATTGAATTTTTCAATTTCAAATTCTTTAGTTGCATGAAAAGTCGATTCTACTTGACTTGATTGGATTCTTAATTTTCATTTTAATCAACAGAAGCAAAATAGGTATATAAACAGAACTTCCGTTTATACACTTATTTTGCTTATTTGGACACACCAATTAGTTACGACATCATATTGATAGCCTCTACTCGTGTCCTAGCGCGTCTGAGAGCTAGATTTCCCTCAATTGTTTGTCTCTTGCCTTCAGCTTTACTCAAGTTAGCTTCCGCCATTTCAAGAGTTTGTTGAGCTTCTTGTGGATCAATGTCACTACCCTTCTCCGCATCATTTACTAAAATAGTGATTTCATTATTCCCTATTCTTGCAAAACCTCCCATGAGAGCCATCGTTAACCATTGGTTATTAAGTCGTATTCTCAAAATACCTATATCTACAGATGTGGCAATAGGTGCATGATTGGGTAATATGCCAATTTGTCCACTATTAGTCGATAAAATTATTTCTTTGACTTCTGAATCCCAAACAATTCGATTCGGAGTCAATACACAAAGATTTAAGGTCATTTCTTGAATTTGCTCTCCATTTATAAGTTCACAGCTTTCGCAGTAGCTTCATCAATGTTACCTACCAAATAAAAGGCCTGTTCAGGAAGACCATCCAATTCTCCAGAAAGAATCAATTTAAACCCTCTAATTGTTTCAGCTAGACCAACATATTTCCCTGGGGAACCCGTAAATACTTCTGCTACGAAAAAAGGTTGTGATAGGAAACGCTCAATTTTTCGTGCTCTTGCTACGGTTAAGCGATCTTCTTCAGATAATTCGTCCAACCCAAGGATAGCTATA